CTAGGAGAAAATGATCTTTTTTTCTAAGGTCGATATTAAGGGGAAAATCAGGGTAAACATGGCGAAGTAGAGGGCTGAGGCAATTTGACCGAGCAGCACAAAAGGATATTCTACTGGTTGTCTGCCGATTCAGGTCAGAATAAAGAAGGTTGCGACCAATGTTCAGAAGGCGACCTGAGAAAGCGGTCGGAATGATCTAGATTCTTTCTTGGATGTGTGTAAAAACGGCATAAGGAAAAGGACTAGTATGGCGGCTACCAGGGCTATTACTCCTCCTAACTTGTTTGGAATAGACCGAAGAATTGCGTAGGCAAAGAGAAAGTACCACTCTGGTTGGATATGTGGAGGAGTAACTAAAGGATTAGCAGGAATAAAGTTCTCCGGGTCGGTCAAAGCCCCAGGAAACAAAAGAGCTAAAGCTAGCAATCCGGCAATTAAAGCCACAAATCCTACTGTGTCCTTCGTGGTGTAGTAAATGTGGAAGGGAGACTTATCGTATTTGCTTTTCAATCCGACAGGGTTTTTGGCTCCTCTGTTGTGTAGGAAAAGGAGGTGAATCGCAGATAGGGCAACTATAATAAACGGAAACAAAAAATGAAAGGCAAAAAACCGGGTAAGCGTTGCATTATCTACTGAGAATCCACCTCATAACCATTGAACGAGTGTAGTTCCTATGTAGGGAATAGCAGAGACAAGGTTTGTAATTACTGTAGCGGCTCAGAAAGACATTTGGCCCCAAACTAGCACGTAACCCATAAAAGCAGTTAAGATAGTAACTAAGAATAATATAACCCCAATTTTTCAAGTTTCCATCTTATTGTAGGATCCGTAGTATAGACCTCGGCCTATGTGACAATACATACAGATAAAAAATAGTGAGGCACCATTGGCATGGACTTTTCGAAGAAGTCAGCCATATTTGACATCTCGACAAATGTGCCTAACTGATGAAAACGCAAGTGTCACGTCCGCTGTGTAGTGCATAGCTAAGAATAGACCAGTTAGAATTTGAATTATCAAGCAAAGGCCTAGAAGGGACCCGAATTTCCACCAAATTGAAAGGTTAGAAGGAAGCGGGAGATCAACTAAGGCTCCTTTGAGTATTCGAAAGATTGGATGTTCCTTTCGTAATGGACCTGCCATATTCTTTATATATAGCTAATGGTAATGTATTTTTCTTTGGTATTTATATTAATAGGAAGAGTATTAGTGTTCTATAGGCTGTCTCCCTATTATTCGGCCTTGGGACTGGTTTTAGTATCTGTGTCTGGTTGTGTGGTATTGAGACTTCTTGGAACTTCTTTCCTTGCATTAACTTTGCTAATAGTCTATATGGGGGGAATGTTGGTCGTCTTCGCCTACTCTAGTGCTATCTCGGCTGAGCGTTTTCCGCAGGTAAGAAACCTGAGAGAAGTGATTGGGTTATCCTTCCTTTTGTGCTCTTGGGTCTTTGTTTCTTTTGATAAATTAGAAGATGGGTATCTTCCTCTCCAGGGAATGTGCAGAGGTGAGGTCTTGTTAGGCAGTAGGTCTTTCTACGACTTTGGTGGAGCCCTTGTTATCGTTGGGGTTTTTGTTCTTTTGATTGCTTTGGTAGGAGCTTTAATAATTTCCCGAGGCATTGAAAGTAAAATTATTCGGGCGCTTTAGATGTTAAAGTTATGAAGAGACTCATGACAGGATCAGGAGGAAAAAAATTAAGAATAGAGAGGAGAGAATATAATTCTTTATGAGTCCTGTCTGTCTTGACTGGTTAACCTTGGTTAAGGCCGTGGCAGCCCTAGCTACCCCCTGCGGACCGGCAGCTTCTTGTCATCCACGATCTAAGGTTCGAGTTGATAGAAGTAGGGAGGAGAAGAAGGAGGAGGCGGTGAAGAGAGAGTGTGCTATATCTCTGTAAAACCACTGTAAAGTGAAGGCAGTATGGAGGTTTTTGGAGAATAGGGCAGAGGAAAGAAACATTAAAAGGACGACCAAAAGAAAGGTACCAATCACCGTGACTAGTAAAGGGAGAATCTTATTAAAAGGAGGTACTTTGAAGGAGGGAAGAATAAATAAGAAAGAAGAAAAGAATCAGCCGGAAAGCACTGTGCCCATTGAAAGACGTAAAAGGGCGTTGGCAAGATTTGGATTTTCCTCCCCTATTGGGGATAAAGGGCCTATTGAGGGTTGAGAGAGTAAGCAAAAATAAATTATTCGGAATCTGTAGGCTGCAGTAAGCAGTGTTGCTGCAAGTCTGAGGAGCAGCCCTAAGGTATTTAAGAAGCCAGCTCTGGCTGCCTCTAGAATTAGGTCCTTTGAATAGAATCCGGCTAAAAATGGGGTGCCCATAAGTGCTAGACTCCCCAGAATCAAGCAGGAAGAAGTTACCGGTAAAAGCTTTCTTAGGCCACTCATCTTTCGGAGATCTTGCTGATCTCCGAGTCTGTGGATGACCCTTCCCGAGCACATAAACAGCATAGCCTTAAAAAAGGCGTGAGTACATATATGGAAGAAGGCCAAGAGCGGCTGGCCCAAACCTATTGCAGAAACCATAAGGCCTAGTTGCCTAGTGGTTGAATAGGCTATTATCTTCTTAATGTCATGCTGGGCCACAGCCGTAGTAGCGGCAAAAATTGCCGTCAGTCCCCCTAAGACTAAGATGGTTGTTTGAAAAAACTTTTGTTGCTCAAATAAAGGGGCCGTGCGTATAAGAAGAAAAACACCCGCAACTACCATTGTTGAACTGTGAAGCAGCGCGGAGACCGGTGTTGGACCTTCCATGGCTGCTGGCAGCCATGGGTGTAATCCAAACTGAGCGGACTTACCTGCCGCCGCTAAAATTAAACCAAACAAGAGAAAGGGAGTATAGTGAGCTTGAAGTAATCTCGATGTTAAAATCTCGGTAAGGTTTCAAGATTTAAACAAGAGGATGGACAAGGCCATAAAAGTAATCAGCCCAATATCCCCCACGCGTTTATAGATCACAGCTTGTAAGGCAGAACTTCTAGCGTCTTTTCGGGTTAGTCATCACCTTATTAGAAGGAAGGAAAGAAATCCAACGCCCTCCCAACCAAGAAATATTAGGAAGAATCTGTTGGATGAGGTTAAAATAAGCATTTTAAGCAGAAATATTACCAATAACCGATAAAAGTGGGACTCGAAGGGGTCTTCTCTCATATAATAGAAAGAGAATTCCATAATTGATCAAGTTACTAGAAGAGCTACGGTAATAAATATGATTGAGTATTGATCATAGAGCATTCTTAGAGAGACGGTGGTGGGCGTGTTTTTCAACCACAGGGAGAATGTAATACTAAATTGTTGAAAGTCCCTCGCGGCAAAGATTACTAGGGAAATTAGAGATGCTAGAGCGGTTACCTTAAGGATTCTTATAGCAAATGGCCCAGTTGTAAACCTGGTAATTGTTGATTCATCCTGGTGGAATTGAGAAAGACCCAAAAGGGGCGTCTTAGAGGTTCTTAGGGAAGTATAAGAGGATATAAGTGACTTTGAGTATATGAAGGTTCTTATGGCTAGTATTAGCATAGAGCCCAAAATCGTGGCTGCTAAAATAGAAGGTGAGGTTATAACCATCGAGGCCTCAACGGATTCGAACCGCAGGTCTGTGGACTTAGCAGGACCCAGACAAACCCATAGGCTTCGGACTTAGGGCCAGGTTCTAACTGGCGTCTTCAGTGCCACAGGCTGATGTTTTGCTAAACTTCCTTAGTCAAGTTAGGAGTGAGGATAAAGGGTTTATAATTATTAAGATTAAGGGAATGAGGTGTAGTAAGGCTAGTAGGTGCTCCCGGGTAAAAGATAGAGGGAGGTTTTTGATGGAGAGTGGTGAGGTCCCTTGCTGGGATAGCTGAAATACTAGCAACGAATAGATTGCTCCAAACACTGTAGCAAACCCTACTACAGGAAATAATCAAATAGATCAAGAAATTAGGGAGGACAAGATTAGAATCTCTCCTATAAGGTTGGGAGAAGGGGGGAGACCTAGGTTCGCCGCGCACATAAGAAGTCACCATAGGGCTCTTAAAGGTAATAATAACTTTAGTCCTCGGGTTATCGCTAAGGTTCGGGTTGTTGTTCGTTCGTAGGCTGTTTTGGCAAGGGCAAATAGAGCAGAAGATACCAAACCGTGGGCAATCATCAGCATTAGGGCACCGTTAAATCCTCACGCGGTTTGGGTAAACACTCCCGCTGCCACTATTCTCATATGTCCGACAGACGAATAAGCGATTAAAGCCTTTAGATCTGTTTGCCGGGTGCATATGATCCTGGTTACTAGGGCCCCCCATGAGCAAAGTATTGCTAGAATAGTAGACGTGAAGGCTAAAGTTGTGGTTGAAAAAAGGTTTACGATGCGAAGCAAGCCATATCCCCCTAACTTCAGGAGAATGGCGGCTAGAATCATGGAACCAGCTACAGGAGCCTCCACGTGGGCCTTAGGAAGCCATAGATGAAATCCATAAACAGGCATCTTTACCAGAAAGGCTATTATCGAGAGGGTTCACCAGATAGAAAGACTAGCTACCCTATTTCTAGGGAGCCATGACAGTTCTGCTTTCGGGATAGAGAGAGATAACCTAGAAAAGTAGATGGCTATAAGTCTGATTAATAGTGGAAGGGAGCCAAATAAGGTGTAAAACATAAAGTAAAGCCCAGCCTGGAACCGCTCCATCTGAGCCCCCCAACGGGTGATTATGATAAGAGTTGGAATCAGAGTGGTCTCAAAGGCAATGTAAAACAGGATTAACTCTAATGAGGAGAAGGTGACAATGAGGGCCGTCGTGATTATTATTATTAGAGAAACGAATGTACGCTGTTCCAGGCTGGAAGAAAGCTGTAGGTGTTTAATCCTGGCTAGAACAGATAATGGGGCAAGTCAACATCTTAATATAATTAAGGGGGCTGATAGCGGGTCAATGGCAAGACCTCAGGATAGGTTATGTCAGGTGGAAGCTCAGTGATTGGAGACTATGTAAGTTGCCATTATGGCAAGAATGGCCGATTGAGAGATTGCAGTCCCCCACATGCTTTGTCGGGGAACAATAAATGTAGTAATAGCGATAGCGGTAGAAGTTAAAATTAGGGTTATCATTTTTATATGGATTATTCGGCCCACTCTAAGCCTCCTTTAACTCATTCAAAAACCAAGCCCAGGGTAAGGATGGCCATAAAAGTAGCTGATACAACCAGGAAAGTCCTCGGGTCGGAGATGGTAAGGGCTGCTGGCAAGGGAAATAGTAAGGCTATTTCTAAATCGAAGAGTAGAAATAATATAGCTACCAGAAAAAATCGAAATGAGAATGGGAGGCGAGCAGATTTTATAGGGTCAAACCCGCATTCATAGGGAGAAGTCTTGTCTTTATCTGGTAGACGCGCTGGCAGAATGTGCGCAGCAGCTGCAAAAATAGATGAAATGGCTATAGTTAAGATTATTAGAAAGGTCATTGCTGTCATTTTTTATATATAAGAGGAGAAGTGGCAGAGAGAAATGCGTTCGGCTTGAAACCGTTGGATGGGGGTTTAACTCCTCCCTTCTCTTTAGGATCCTCACCAGTAAATACAGACATATAAGAACAATCAGACTACATCCACAAAGTGTCAGTATCATGCAGCAGCTTCAAAACCAAAGTGGTGATGAGCTGAGAAATGAAAATTAACAAGCCGTAAAAAACAAACTAGAAGAAACGTAGTCCCAATAATTACGTGAAGACCATGAAAGCCAGTGGCCACAAAGAAAGTAGAACCATATACTCTGTCGGCTATTGTAAACGGAGCATCTAGGTATTCTCAAGCCTGGAGTGCTGTAAAGTATACACCGAGAAGTATAGTTAAGAATAAAGCTTGGATTGACTCTGTTCGATTTCCTGCTAAGATTCTGTGGTGAGCTCAAGTTATGGTAACCCCAGAGGACAGTAAAACAGCAGTATTTAGTAAAGGAACGAGGAATGGGTTGAGCGGGCTAATTCCGGTAGGAGGTCAAGTAACCCCGATTTCTACAGAGGGTGCCAAGCTTCTGTGAAAAAAAGCCCAGAAAAAGGCAAAGAAAAAACAAACTTCCGAGGTAATAAATAGGATCATGCCATAGCGTAATCCTTTCTCCACAATGGCTGTGTGTCTTCCCTGGAATGTTGCTTCCCGGACGACGTCTCGTCACCATTTTACCATTGTGGTTATCAGAAGAATAAATCCAATAAATAGTAGGGAGGTTCTTTGAGTATGAAACCATAGGACTAATCCAGAAGTCATCATTAAGCCGCTTATAGCCCCAGTAAGGGGTCAAGGGCTTTGGTCTACCAAGTGATAAGGGTGTTGATGAGCCATATTTTATATATTCTGTTGTAGGTAGAAGTGGACAAGGGCCGTAAATACGTAGGCTTGAATACAAGCTACACCTATTTCTAGGACGAAAAGCAGAGCGAGAATAATAAATATGGGTAGGCTAATAAAGGGGTTTCTTGCCAGTAGCCATGTAGCTGTAGAAAGGAGAAAGATTAAAAGGTGACCTGCTGTGAGATTGGCTGCAAGTCGGAGGCCTAGTGCAATTGGCTGAGCAAATAAACTTATTGTCTCGATTCATACCATAACGGGGATTAGGGCTCTTGGGGTTCCTTGCGGAACCAGATGGCTTAATCGCCTTTTGAATGCCAGGTAGAACCCGAGAATTTTAACTGACATTCATAGAGGAAACCCCAGTCTGTAGGTTAAAGAAATGTGACTGGTTGAGGTGAAAGCATAAGGGAATAGTCCTAGAACTTTTATGGAGAATATAACCATGAATACGCTTGTAATTAAACCGGCTCAAGGTGCAGTGTTCTGGCTGGTTTTTTGGAATAACATTTCTAGAACGGCTTCTTGAAAACCTAGTCAGACGGCTTGAAATCGTGAGAGGGCTCAATTTGTTGGGAAGATGAAAACAAGTCAGGAAAGAGCAAATACCATTGAGAATGCTTTCATGGGAATCAGTAAGAAGGTGTCTGGAAAAAACTGACCAAAAATTCTTGGAGTTAGGATCATTGTCACTCTGTGGTTCTCTTTTGAATCTCCCCACTCCCTTTAGAAGGAGTTGATTCCTTTCTTGAGGTAGTACTTTTAGAAATTATAACAAAAGTTATTATTACTGCTGTTCATATTAATGTAAAATTGACTAGTCATCATGAAAAATCTAGTTGTGGCACTCCTTAATAGTAGAGTTTAACTACTGTCTTTTAAATTAAGAGTTTAAAGCTTTTAGTAAGCTAATTAAGGCTATTCTTCAAGATATTGGGCAACCCAGTTTTCGAAAGTAGAGAAGGGAACAGATTCAATAACTATGGGCATAAATCTATGGTTTGCCCCACAAATCTCTGAACACTGACCATAAAATAGGCCTGCCCGAGAGGCAAAAAATGTTGTCTGGTTGAGTCGGCCGGGAACTGCGTCCATCTTTACTCCTAAGGAAGGTATGGCTCAGGAGTGAAGAACATCAGCTGAAGAAACTAGCACTCGAATTGGGTTGTGCATAGGGAGGATTAATCGATTGTCAACTTCTAGTAGCCGTGGGTTCCCTAGGGAAACATCTCTAGTAGGGATCATGTAGGAGTCAAATTCTAAGTCTTTATAGTCCGTATACTCATAACTCCAGTATCACTGGTGGCCTATTGCCTTAATAGTTAAAAACGGATCTTTAACCTCGTCCATTAAGTAAAGAAGCTGCAGAGAGGGTAGAGCAATAAAGACTAGAATAATAGCGGGGATTACGGTTCAGATTGTTTCTAGCTCTTGTCCTTCCAGGAAGAATCGGTTAGTTTTCGAAGATATTAAAAGAGAGGCAAGGCCATAAAAAACTAGAATTGTAATTAAGGTAAGGACGATTAGGGCATAATCGTGAAAGTAGGTAAGTTCCTCCATAAGGGGGGAGGATGCATCTTGCAGGCCAAATTGTGCTCAAGTTGCCATTAATGTTGTAAAAGGTTAAGTTTAGCCACTAAATTTGAGGAGTGGGTTCGTGAAAGAGCCACCATTAAAGAGAGTCCTAGGCTGGCTTCGCAAGCTGATAAAGTCAAAAGCAAGAGATTAAATGTGGATTTTTGGAGGAGGAGGAGTTTTGTTTTTCAAGTCGCCACCCCAAGAAATAGAGAGACTAGTAAGAGTTCTAAGCAAAGAAGAATTGAAAGAAAATGAAGTCGGTTTAGTAGAACTCCCAAAAGGCCAAGATAGAAAATTGAGAGGATAATTATTAGTAGAGCGATGTTGAGAATCTTGGATTCAAACCAAGGTTTCCTGAGCCGAAATCAAGTGTCTTTACTAGACTAATTCTCGGATTAGACTACTTTATAATAATAACGGTTGATGGGGTTTCGTCAAAGGTATGGTGAGAAGGAGGGAAAGAGGAGTATTGTCACTCGAGTGAAGCCGTTGAAAACTCTGGAGAGACTGTCTCTCGCTCTGAGGCAAAGGCTTCTCAGATTAGGAATAGGAAGAAGAGCATTGCTACCAGCGAAATGGTAGACCCTATAGAGGAGATAGTATTTCAAAGTGTATAGGCGTCTGGGTAGTCTGAGTATCGTCGTGGCATGCCGGCTAGACCTAAGAAATGCTGAGGGAAGAATGTTAAGTTAACACCTACAAACATGATAAAGAAATGGGCCTTTCCCCAAAGAGGGTGGAGACTGTAACCGGAGAATAAAGGAAACCAGTGAGTAAATCCTGCAAAAATAGCAAACACTGCCCCCATGGAGAGCACATAGTGGAAATGAGCAACCACATAGTAAGTATCATGAAGTACAACGTCTATAGATGAGTTAGCAAGAACAATTCCGGTTAGTCCACCTAAAGTAAAAAGGAAGACAAACCCTAGGGCTCATAACAGGGGAGTTTCTCATTGAAGGTTAGATCCTTGGAGGGTTGCCATCCAACTAAACACCTTGATTCCGGTGGGCACAGCAATAATCATTGTCGCGGCAGTAAAGTAAGCTCGAGTGTCGACATCCATCCCTACCGTGAACATATGGTGAGCTCACACCAAGAAACCAAGTATTCCAATAGCGATCATGGCATAAACCATTCCCAAGTAGCCAAATGGCTCTCGCTTCCCTGAGTAGTGAGCAATTACATGAGAAATCATCCCAAATCCTGGGAGAATAAGAATGTAAACTTCCGGGTGTCCAAAGAACCAGAATAAGTGCTGGAACAGGATGGGATCTCCTCCTCCTGCAGGGTCAAAAAATGTAGTGTTGATTTTTCGGTCAGTTAAGAGCATTGTAATTGCTCCGGCTAAAACTGGGAGAGAAAGTAGGAGTAGGAAGGCGGTGATAAAAACAGACCAGACAAATAGAGGTAAGCGGTCAAAAGACATCCCAGGGGTTCGCATTTTGATGATAGTAGTAATAAAATTAATAGAAGCAAGAATCGAAGAAGCACCGGCTAGGTGAAGGGAAAAGATAGCTAAGTCCACGGATCCACCGGCGTGAGCAATATTGCTAGAGAGCGGGGGATAAATGGTTCATCCTGTGCCTGCCCCTCTTTCTACTCCGGCAGAAGCTAGTAGTAGAATAAAGGAAGGGGGCACTAACCAGAAACTCATTTTGTTCATTCGAGGAAAAGCCATGTCTGGTGCCCCTATCATTAACGGGATCAGCCAGTTCCCGAACCCACCAATCATTATTGGCATGACCATGAAAAAGATCATCACTAAGGCGTGGGCGGTTACTACTACATTATAGATTTGGTCGTCTTTTAGGAGAGATCCCGGCTGAGCTAATTCAGCTCGGATAATTACTCTCATGGCGGTTCCGACCATCCCGGCCCAAGCTCCAAAGATTAAATAAAGAGTACCGATATCCTTATGGTTAGTTGAAAACAATCATCGTCTTAGGTGCATGTTTTTAATTTAAAGTGCTTACAGGAGGCATTGGCACCCCCTCTCTGGTCCTTTCGTACTAAGAGAGAGAAATTCGTAGATAGAAACTGACCTGGCTCTCGCCGGTCTGAACTCAGATCACGTAGGACTTTAATGGTCGAACAGACCAACCCTTAAAAGCTTCTGCACTATTAGGATGTCCCGATCCAACATCGAGGTCGCAAACCTTTTTGTCAATATGAACTCTCGGAAAAGATTACGCTGTTATCCCTACGGTAACTTGTTCCTTTGATCACCTAAGTGGATCACTCTTTAGCACTGTTTCAGGACAGTCTTCCTAGAAGCTTAAATTGTAGCGGAGGGTCTACTTCTCCGCAGTTGCCCCAACTAAAACTACTGCAAAAAACCATCTCTCGGGCCTTTACTAAATGAACTTAATTAGATAAATGGTGAGGGGGATTTAGGCTTTTGCTTTAGTTTAAGCTCGATAGGGTCTTCTCGTCTAACGATTTTATCTTTGCCTCTTCACAAAGATGTGAATTTCAGGTAGGAGATAAGGAGACAGTAGGGCCCCGTCTTGCCATTCATGCCAGTCTCTATTTAGGAGACAAATAATTATGCTACCTTCGCACGGTCAAGATACCGCGGCCGTTTAACTTTGCAGTCACTGGGCAGGCAGGACTCTTCATGCTTGAAGATCGAAGAGCGATGTTTTTGGTAAACAGGCGAAGCTCGTATTTGCCGAGTTCCTTCTTATCTCTGATTTAGAAAAAGGTCTTTTCTGAGTTGAAAGACAGTATAAAAAATATTTTTTATAGTGATATTGTTTTCTTATTCCACGGTAATTGCTGTCTAAAAGTCTCAAATAAGACAAAGACTTACTCATATTAACATAAATTTTTTTCAAGAGAAAAGACGCCGATAATGATATTCAGGGTCAGATAAGTTGGAACAAGAATTTTTTGGTTTCTGGATAGTTGAGCTTTAACGCTTTCCGCTGAAGTGGCTGCTTCTAGGCCTATTTCTCCATGGTTCCATTTGTGAAAACTTATTGTCTTTTCCTAGAGTGGTCGGAGTTTTCCGTTTTAAGGGGCAGGCTTGTCCCTGCCCCTTTAACTCTTCCGAGTGGAAACTTAAATGGTCTGTTCATGCACAGGCAACAACTTTTGTGTTTCTCCTCGAGAGCTTGGCTAAGACCAATTTCTCGGCGAACCAGCTATCGCCAGGCGCGTTTAGCATATAACATCTAACCCTAGCTTTTTGTTCACTACTGCAACAGTGAGCATATTCTTCTAAAAAGAAGCCGGGGTTAGCTCGTCTGGCTTCGGGAAAAAAGAATCTTCTTTTTAATCTAGTCAATCCATTATACACAAGGTAAAAGTACTAATCTTTCCTTATCTGAGTGTTGGTTCTAAGAGTTATTTCAATTTTCTCTTGCGATACTTGCGCTTGAGTAAACAAAGGTTCAAATTATTTTACTTTTTGTGGGAGAGTGTTTTCTTTCAGTAAAGATTAAAAAGGTTAAATTTTGGGTAAACCGCTCTAGTAAAACTTTTATAGTATCATATATAGAGAAAGAGATAAGGGAATTGTGGCTGTTCTAACAATGAATAGAGTGGAAACAAGCCACGTTCTTACCCTGAGGGAAGAATCAGGAGAACATTTCCGTCAGGAAGAAAGGGCTAAAACGTGGTGGGGGAATAATACGAGGGCCACGTTAAAAGTTATTCGAAGGTAAAAAAATAACCTTAAAAGTCTACCAATAATCAGTAACGTTGAAAATACGATGAATTTTTTAGAAATTAAGTGATATAGGGAAATAAACTTAACCATAAAGCCTGTCAGTGGGGGAAGACCACCCAAAGATAAAACGATCAAAACCAAAATTATAGTGCTTAAAGGAGAAAGTTGAGAAATTACTTTTAGATGGCCTAGTGTTAGGGCCCCTAGGAATTTAGCGGTTAAAAAAATAGCCGTTTTTATGGTTAGGTAGAGAACCAACATAACAAAGGCCGCCTCTCTGTAATAGGCTGAAGTCAAAGATATTCAGCCCATATGAGCTATTGAGGAAAAGGCTAGGATCTTTCGCATTTGGGTTTGGTTTAGTCCTCCCCAGCCTCCAACCAAGACTGAAAATAGTCCGAGAGCAATAACTATTTTCGAAAATACTAGGTCTGAGAATGAAAATAGTATAATCAATGGAGCTATCTTTTGTCAAGTAGATATGAGGAGACCTTGGATAAGCGGAAGACCTTGAAGAACGTCTGGGAACCAAAAGTGACAAGGTGCAAGGCCTATCTTGAATGCTAGTGCGATCGAGAGAGAAATTTGTCTGGTTAGATTTAGCGGGACAGAAGTTGATCATGATCCAGTCAATCACGCCTGTACAAGAGCTCTTTTTAGAAGAAGGGCTGCCCTAAGAGCTTGAACAAGGAAATACTTTATGGCAGCCTCGACTGAACGTGGAGTAAAACCTGAGCATAATATTGGTATAATGGCTAGGGTTCTTAGCTCTAGGCCGACTCATACAACAAACCATTTTTCAGAAGAAGCTACAATCGCCGTTCCTAGAATAACTGTGAGGAATAAAAAAGTTGAGGTGACTCGGTACATGAGAGCTTGAAGGGAATTTAACCCTTAATAATCTAATTATCAGCTAGACACCTTTTCTTTTAGGAGCAAGCTCTAGAATAATGATAAAGATATATTAAAAATTTCTACTGCAGAAATGGTGGCACAAAGGGCACCTATAGAAAAGGGGAGGTAGCTCTTTCAGGTAAGAAACATTAGTTGGTCATACCGGAAGCGGGGGTAGGCAGCACGTACCCATAAAAATGTGAAGACTAAGAAGGTGGTCTTCCCCCCTATAGCAAGCATGTTTAATGGAAATAAAGATTCAAATGGAGACGGTCCACCAAGAAAGAGAACTACAGAAAAAAGGTTCATGAGAATGATTTTCGCATATTCAGCTATAAAGAACAGGGCAAACGGTCCCCCAGCGTATTCTACGTTATAGCCAGACACTAGTTCTGATTCCCCCTCCGTAAGATCAAATGGGGCTCGATTTGTTTCTGCTAGGGTAGAAACAAATCATATGTAGAACAGTGGTAGGCAAGAAAAAGAAAATCAGGAGTATTGTTGTACTTTCACTATATATGTTAGGCTAAAACTACTAGATATAACCACTAGTGAAAGAAGGATGAGAGCTAATCTAATCTCGTAGGAGATGGTTTGGGCTACAGCCCGGATTGCACCAAGCAGGGAATACTTTGAGTTTGAGGCTCAGCCAGAGCCTAAGATAGCATAGACAGAAAGACTTGAAATCCCTAGCACTAAGAGCAGCGAGAGCTGAAGGTCTACAGTTGGTGTTCCTACCGGCATAAATTTTCACAAAAGTAGGGCCAAGGTAAGAAAGAAAAATGGTGCAATGAAAAATAGGTAGGGAGAAGCTCTCGATGGCTTTAAGGTTTCCTTAATGAATAACTTAAGGCCGTCAGCAAATGGCTGAAGCAAACCATAAGGTCCAACAACTTTAGGCCCCTTTCGAAACTGCATATATCCCAATACCTTTCGTTCTACTAAGGTCAAGAAAGCTACAGCTAGAAGCACGGGAACCAAAAAGGATAGAAGACTTAAGGTTTCAAATATGAAAGTCATGAGCTAAAAAGGGGATTTGAACCCCTGATAGGAAGGTCTTAGGCCTTCTGCATTAACTGCTTTGCTATTTTAGCTACTTTATCTTAGGCTCTCACTAAGACCACTTGATTGGAAGTCAAGTATACTGATGTAATCATAAAGTAGTTTTATGGTACGGGAGGGAATCTAACCCCCATTTGTGGATTTACAATCCATCGCTTATCTTCAGCCACCCTACCAAAGAGGTCTAGTTAAATTATAACTTTGGGTTGTCAGGCCAAAATTACTGGTTAAAATCCAGTGGCTTCTGAAAGTAGAGGGAGGTCTTTATCCTTCCATTGTTAGGGTATGAGCCTAAAAGCTTCTCAGTTAGCTTACTCTACTATTGTACACTATATATAGATAATAAACAAAGGCAAGACATAGCTAATCAGTAAGCCCCTCCTTTACGCGGAGTAGATATCTGTGCAATTCAGATTGTCTTGAAGCTTTAGCGACTGTTAATCGCATCTAAGGACTTGCAATCCTTAATGTTACTTACACTATAAAGCCCAAGAACTAAGAAGGTTTCATTCTTATAAAAAGCTTTGAAGGCTTTCAGTTTGGTTAACTTAAGTTCTTGTGGTTTTAGTTTAACAAAAATTTCTGCTTTGCAAGCAGGGGATCTAAGTTAAAAGCTTAGAAACTACAGCTGAGAAAAGGGGTTGAACCTTTGGTATTAGATCCTAAGTCTAATGCATTAACCACTTTGCTATCTCAGCTCTGGGCGGGCAGGTTTCTATCCTGCTATCTCTTGGTTAACGGCCAAGTGCCTTCTCATTTAGCTACCGCTCAACTGAAGGTTAGTAAGGAGTAGTTTAATAGGAAAAACGAAGAATTTTGATTTCTTGGCTACGGGTTCGACCCCCGTTTCTTTAATTCAGGAGAATAGGAGTTTCACCTATACTAACAACTCCCAAAGCTATTATTCTAGAGTTTAAATTATCTCCTGTCTAGAGTCTTTTTTACAGTTAGATTCACTATATATAGTGGAGGAATTCCCCCCCCCCCCCCCGAATGGGAAAGAGGTAATACAGAAAGGAGGAGAGGAGGGGGAGGAAGCTCTGATGGGATGTGGCTACATCAGCCTTGAGAGGGACTTTAACCCTCTCTCCTGATTTACAAGACCAGATGCCCTTCTGTTGGGCCTTCAAAGCTCTGCCTCTACTAAGACTTTAACTTAGACTTAGAGCGTGAAAAGCTCTTGTTGTAGTTCAACTATAGAAGCGTTTTCCAGGGGCACCTTCCGGTACACCTACTATGTTACGACTTTTCTCCCCTTGCTACAATTTGCAGTTGGGCGAGAGTGACGGGCGATGTGTACGCATTCCAGAGCTAAGGTTCAGGCCCATTTTCTCCTGGGCCTTACTACTGAATCCGATTTCAGAAAAGAATTTCATCTTTTCCTTCACGGCTGTTTTAACATTGTAGCTCACCTATCCCCAGTTTATAAGCTGCACCTTGATCTGACGTCTTGGGGAAATCCCCTTCGGCCTTCTTTCTCGAAAAGTAGACTTACGACGATGGTATACAGGCTGAGATTTTGCAAAATCTGGTGAGGTTTATCGTGGATTATCGATTCGATGGCAAGCTCCTCCAGGTAGATATGGAAAACCGCCAAGTCCTTTGAGTTTTAAGCTTCAGGCTTGTAGTCCTCTGGTGCTTCAGGTTGTTAACTTTCAAGTATAGCAGGATATCTAACCCTGGTTTATGACTTGATTTTCGTGGGATCAGATAATAAAAGTTGGCCAAATAGTCTCTCTGCGGGTGAGCTTTCTACAGCTATCTACAGGCTGCGACCAATTATTAGGGACTCCTAACCACCCTTTTGACCGCAAAACTTTAACTCTAGGGAGCACGTATAACCGCGGTGGCTGGCACGTGCTTTACTTCCTTTACTGCTCTTTACTGGATCTAGGTTACCCTAATTGTCCAATGTTTAGCACTGCAGACGTGGTGAATGAGACTTAGCGTCATGGGAGGTAACTTCTCCTGATACTTTGGGTTCTAGTTAATTTCCTTCTTCAGGGAAATCGGTAAACTTCTGACTTCACTGGTTTGCTAGTTGACTGGCATGTGGCATTTTTGAGCTAGTTAAAGTTGGGACCAGGACCAAATCGGCTGCTGAGGGAAGGACTTTAACCTCCTTTGGAGCATTTTCAGTGCTGTGCTTTGAACAGTTAAGCTACCTCTGC